ATACCTAACGAAAAACTCCTATCTTCCTTTCATTACGATATTTTTGGACAAGTTTCGGGATACAGTTGTTCGTTTTGATGATTATGATGATGATGACAGTGATGACAGTGATGATGAGATCGAGATTTTTATTGATGCTCGTGACCCTATTGAGGCTATTAATCAAGATATTCATGTTTTTGACGATATGGATATTGATTGTGATCCTAGTTTCTATAGTTTTGAGGAGAGAGATGCTCATGACGATAAGATTAATATGGAGCTGGAACAGCTAACTAGGATGGATGCGCTAACTGAGGAGATGGACACGGTGTGGGACGTAGCCCAATTTTATATCAGCCTTCAAATCGAATTAACAAAAGCAATCTCTCCTTGCATAATATGGATTCCAAACATTCATGAGCTGCATTTTAGGGATTCGGGTTCCTTCTCCCTCGAGCTATTAGTGAACCTTCTCTCCTGGGATTGTGAAAGATCTTCCACTGGAAATAGTCTTGTTATTGCTTCGACCCATTTTCCCCAATTCGTGGATCCCTCTCTAATAGCTCCGCAGAGATTAGATACGTGCATTAAGGTACGAAGGCCTCTTATTCCACAACAACGAAAGCACTTTTTCACTCTTTCATATACTAGGGGATTTCGCTTGGAAAAAAAAGCGTTCCAGGCTAATGGATTCGCGGCCATAACCATGGGTTCCAATGCACAAGATCTTATAGCACTTACCAATGAGGCCCTATCGATTAGTATTTCACATGGGAAATCAATTATAGACGAAAATACAATTCGATTCGCTCGTCATAGACAAACTTGGGATTTGCGAGCCCATCTAATACCGGTTCAGAATTCTCGGCTCCTTTTCTATCAGATAGGAAGGGCTGTCGCACAAAATTTACTTCTAAATAATTGTCCCATAGATCCGATATCTATCTATTTGCAGAAGACATTCTGTAACGAAGGGGATTTTTATTTGTACAGCTCGTACGTCGAACTTGGAATGAGCACGAAGAAATTAACGATACTTCTTTATCTTTTGAATTGTTCTGCCGGATCGGTCGCTCAAGATCTTTGGTCTCCACCCGAACGAGAGGAAAACAATAGGATCGCTTATGGTAGACTCGTTGAGAATGATTTTGATCTAGTTCATGGCCTATTAGAAATAGAAGGCATTCTAGAGGGATTCTCACGGACAGATCTAGAGGGATGCTCACGGACAGAAAAAGATTGCAGTCAGTTTGATAAGGATCGAGTGCCATTGCTTCTTCGGCCCGAACCAAGGAATCCCTCAGATATGATACAAAATGGATTTCAATCTATGATTGATCAGAAATTTATCTATGAATCGGAGGAGGTGTTTGTAGCGGGGGAAAAAGTCAACCCGCAGAAGGTGTTCTCCAATTTCATAGTTTGGGCTCCTAGAATATGGTCCCCTTGGGGCTTTCTATTTGATTGGGTCGAAAGGATCAATGACAATGAAGTGGGAGTTCCCTATTGGTCCAGTTCATTTTGGGGCAAGCAGATCCAGTTCGTTCTTGCGGACTATGAAGAGGATGAGCTTGAAGAGAATGATCAAGAGAATGATTCGTATTATGATGAAGATGAAGTTGAACCGAATCCGAATCCTCTTGAAGCGGATGAGCAAAAGAAGGATAGGGGTGTGTATTATAAGCTTGACGATCAAGATAACGATGGGTTTGAACCTCAATTTGACAGGTTTAATTATGAAGTCGGTGATAAGTTTTACGATGCGTTCTTGCAGAGTATATACCTGACACGAGCTAAAATTCTAATTTCCAAAGAACAAGTCCTTTTTCGAATAAGCCAATTCATTTGGAACCCTGGAAATCCATTCTTTGTCCTATCCGAAGATCCGGCCCTTGCCTCTATGTTTTCACATCGAGAATTCTTTGGAGATGCAGATGAAGAGATATTAAAGTGGTTTATTACTTCCGAAATCAAATCTATGAGAAAAAGCTGGATTTTCGAGGAGACACAAGAAAAGCGCTTCGAAGGGTTGAATCATCGCCGGAGATGGCTTAGAAAAACCAATAGTTCGAATGGATCTTTCCGTTCTAATACTCTATCCGAGAGTTATGAGTATTTATCAAATCTGTTCCTATCCAACAGAACACTATTGGATCAAATGCAAAAGACATTGGTGAGAAAAAGATGGCTTTTCCCGGATGACATGCAAAATTTTTTCATGGAACAATATGCTACTGCTGAAACACGGAAGAATTGAAATCTTAGATCAATACACTATGTATGGATGGTATGAACTGCCTAAACAAGAATTCTTGAACAGCGAACAACCAGTTCAGATATTCACGACCAAGAAGTACTGGATTCTCTTTCGGATAGGCGCTGAAAGGCGAAGGAAGGCAGGCGTCTATTATTGAATTCCCCCGACTCGACAGTACCCATTTTGGGAGCGTCCAGTGCCAAAGTCACTGAATGGGTACGTCGCCAATCCCTAAAACGGACTATATAATGTACTTTATCT